AACTTTCTATTTTTTTTTTCAGCGGAAGCAAGCGCGGGAAAAGGACTCTTGAGACTTGTTTGATTCAAAATTCTAAGTATCGGGAGGTTTGTTCTCTAAAACGCAGTAAATCTTTTCGTCTCGGATTCAATGAAAAATTCATTCTAGTAATGAAAAGGAATCGATAAATCTTGAAATGATAGTCTTCACTCCACTACAACTGGAGTGTCAATCTACTAACAGGGTCTTGAATTAGATTGGATAGGGATAGGTTGGACAGGAAATCTAATTTAATTTTTGGGGAGGGGGCTGAAGAAAAACCTGGTATACAGACTCATGTAAAGTATATGAATGCTTCTCGATTTTTTCAATATTAGTTAGATTAATTAAATTGAATATCTAATTGGCTTGCTTTTTTTATATTTATTTATTTTAAAATTTCGAATTTAATATTTTTTAATATTCTTTTTTTTAGTCATATTATTATTTAATATATTATTTATATATTATTTATTATTTGAATCAAATTCAAAAATGAAATTCTTTCTTTTCGGTAACCTCTAGTCAAAGAATTTCAGAGGTTGTTTTCCGATTATTTTAGATAACGAATCGGGAGACGGTAAGGATTAGATCAAATGGAGATAAGAGATGCAAATACGAGTATGAGTATGCAAAGTAATCTATCTTGATTCTATATTTTTTTACTTTTTACTTAATGAAATGGCGGGCAAAATAAAACATAGGTCTTTTTATTCCTACCTGTTAGTAACATTCATTGCCTTAATACTTCCTAGGATATCTCTGGATATTTTTTCTTTATGCTTAATATATATATATATTTTCAATTATACTAGAAATCAGATAAGAACTTCTTAGATGTTCTTATTGAATTTATTGCATTGTTTCGTCAATGGTGTTATCCCGGAATCTCTCTTTGACTCTGGACCAACGATTCCACTATTCTTATAAAATTTTTAGTGGAAAAAAAAAGAAAATAATACGATAAAAATTAGTGAATAATAATGAAATAATTCCTTCATATTGATAGAGATAGGAGACAAAAGTTGCATGGATATAGTAAGTCTTGCTTGGGCTGCTTTAATGGTCGTTTTTACATTTTCCCTTTCCCTTGTAGTATGGGGAAGAAGTGGACTCTAAAGGTACTACTAATTGAGTTAAGGGATCAAACTGTATCAATTGTTTTATAGCTGGGTTCTGAAAATTTTTAACTATTGAATTTTGTTATTTTATTTATACTCGACTAGATTAATGAAATTCAAATCAGAAGAATAAGAGCAATACAAATCAAATAGATGAAACAAAGAAAAAAATGCCAATGTTATGTACATTCTATATATATCGAATTTCAATTCTATATCTATGATAGATATATATAAATATGAAATAACTATTTATAGATTGGTCCATATTAAACCTCTATTTTGATAGAATAAATATAACATAGAGTAAAACGTTATACACAACAATACAATAATAGATAGTATGGTAGAAAGAAATAGATTTGATTTCTTTCTACCATACTATCTGGATTTCATAGAATTCTGCTGATTGTAGTCTGATCATTTCATTTAAAACTAAGACCCGAAATTGAAATCCTTTTTTCATTTTTTTTATTCAATCATTGTCATTGCATTGATAAGAAATAAGAAGTCATGTTTAAGTAAAATTAGTCACTTTGACTTACCGTTTTTACGTAAATTATAAGTAAAAAGGCAGTAGGAACTAGAATGAAGAGTGCAGTAGCAATAAATGCGAGAATATTTACTTCCATAATCTCTATGTTTTCTTTCTCTTTAATTTCTAAAAAATACTTCGGGATTTAATCCCATAGAAATGATAAAACTTTCGTCGGTAAATTCAATGAAATTATATCTCGATAATATCAAATCGGATCAATATCACGAATAACAATATCAGATCTATCAAATCGATTCATCGTCGAGAATTTAATAGTATAACATAGGAAGATCTTTTATCCATACCAAAAAAAAAATTTCCTTTACTGATACAATCAAAAATTCCTTTTCCTTTTTTCTTTCTTCGTCGGAACCATTATCTTTATCTTAAACTAAAAAAGAAAGGGGATCCCTGTTTGAAATGAAATTATTATTTTTTTTATTCCCTTTCATACACGAAATGAATTGATATCTTTTTTAGATTGGATTTGTATCCATCGGGACTGACGGGGCTCGAACCCGCAGCTTCCGCCTTGACAGGGCGGTGCTCTGACCAATTGAACTACAATCCCAGGGAAAAAATTGTATAACATACATATTCTTACAATTTCATTCAAACCCTTTCTTTTTCTATTTTAGATTCGAACCGTTGTACTGTAACTGCAAGAGGCGAACTTTTATATATATATATATTGATATCTCTATGGATATGCACTTTAGAGAGATCGACACGGACTACGAGTAATCCGTTCGTTATTGCCAAATCGATTGAAAAATGAAGCAATGAAACAAAAAAGAAAGACTCTTTCGGATCCTGATAGGAATTTATCAAAATACGAATTTGTGTAAAAAATATGTAATACGGAAAAAAAAAATAGCACTAGGGATGTATGAAATTTTTATTCTTCCGTATCCGAGTACATCGGTCATTTTCGGAGAACAACAAATGGGTTATATCATTTTATGGTGGATCAGCAAATTTTTGGGCCGAGCTGGATTTGAACCAGCGTAGACATATTGCCAACGAATTTACAGTCCGTCCCCATTAACCGCTCGGGCATCGACCCAGGAAGAATCAATTTCAGTCTTTATTATTGATAATCCCTGATCAATTTCCTTTTGTAGTATCCTACCCCCAGGGGAAGTCGAATCCCCGTTGCCTCCTTGAAAGAGAGATGTCCTAAACCACTAGACGATGGGGGCATACTTGCCCGACCGCCATTATACTATGTTAATAGTATGAACAGTTTTTTGAAATTGTCAATATAAAGGAATGATATGATTCGATCAGAAGGCTCTTTCCATCTTTTAGAATTTTTGATTCATCTTTTAGATTTCGAAATTGTTCATTCCAATCACCAATCGAAAATGGAAATATATATTATTAGAATATTATATTATATATATATTGTATAGATTATATAGTTATATATACATAATATATAATATAGTATAGAAAAATAGAAAAAAGATAAGGAATGTGAAAGAAAACAAAAGAAAGAGAGAATCCTTTCAGCGAATGATTGATTTGCTGGAACTGGCGAGGGATTAAAACCTCATTTCTTTCACTTTCATTCATTGTTAAGAAGATTTGATAAGTATATTTCTATCTCACACTAAGATGGCAAATAAAAAACGAGAATCAATCTGGAAATTGGGTAAAAAGGATAGGGATCAATAAGTTATTGAAAGTTGTTTTTTTTTTCAATAAGAATTTGGCTGAGGGACAGGACAAATTGAATCCATTTATCAATGATTCGATGAAATATTTGAATTAGTGGGTACATGTATCAATGAAATGAATTTCGTGTTATGATGAGGATGACTTCAATTAAAATCGGTTTTGAAAAAAAGCATTCCATTGATATTTATCAAATCCAATTTCAATAAATCATTTTTTTTAACTATACTCTATTCACTAGGTAAATCCAATTTATTGTTCCTTAATGAGTTGCTATGTAAGTAAAATAGATCTATGTATATATATTCTAATCTTCTATGTACATCTATTCTAATCCTATTTATATAATTTATATAATAAGTATATGCAGTAACAAATAGATGTACTAGACTCATATTGTCTGGTTCCTTAATTCAGGAATTGAATCAAACGGGGCCCTTTTAACTCAGTGTGGTAGAGTAACGCCATGGTAAGGCGTAAGTCATCGGTTCAAATCCGATAGGGGGCTTTTGAGCCTTTTTTTCATAAAAAGCCAACAGCAGTATTCCTATTTGAAGGAAGAATAGAGATATTCTTGATATTTGTAAGAAGTTTCCATTTTTAAAATAAAAGGGAATAGAAAATAGAAAAACTGAGGAATAGTAGAATTGCATTAAAAAATCGAATTCTAATACGTTATTGTTATCATTCTAATGAATTCGAATATAGTAAACTAATTCTAGTTAGAAAGTGAAATATTATTATTTCTAAAATATTATTATTTATATATATTCTATATATATATTATTATATATTTTTCTTTTTTTAGAATGTGATATCTCCTTTTATTTTCATATATTCCTATTTTCTATTATTCCAATCAAAAAATGGGAAAGATTCTAAAAAAAAGTAAGTGGACCTAACCCATTGAATCATAACTATATCTACTATTCTGATATTCAAATTCGATAGAAATGAAATTCGAACAGTGGATCTTTTTTTGTTTTTAATACTGGTTTGGACTCCGCAAGAATCTGTCGATATTTCTGATTAAATCTTCTTCTTCCTAGAGGTTCTATAGGAATAAATTGCTATTCCTCTCCTCCACGTAGAAGGGTTTATTCTATTCTAAGTTCTAACATACAAGTCATTTGACTTTAAAATATCTTTTTTCCGAATACCAGAAAAGATCCATTTACATTTCTATTATTTCTTTAAGATATGACTATAGAAATAATAGAAAAATCAATCAAATCATGACTTCGCGTATCAAATATTTTCTTTTCATATCTATGCATACGAGATTTTTAAGGCAATTAATGGATGCGAGAAAGAAACTTTCACTTACTCTTATTATTAAAAAAATTCCATACAATATTAAAGAACCTGACAGATATATAAAAAAAAGTAAATAGAAAAAATATTTGAATTTCTTACCTCGATCTGCAGTATACTTTAGAGTTTTTTTAATCTGAAAGAAAGTAAAATAGAACAAAGAAGACAATAAAAGAAAAAATGTAAAATAGAAAGTAATAAAATATACGATCCTCTCGTAGTTTCCTAGACATAGAAATTCGAAGAATATATAAAACAATTGTTTTTATTTCACAAACAAGATTCAAGAATAATATTTTTTGATAAAAGGCGAGTGGTATGTCTGGGGA